CTAAGGCCCGCAGAAACACGTATGGGTTCGGGGAAAGGATCCCCCGAATATTGGGTAGCTGTTGTTAAACCAGGTCGAATACTTTATGAAATGAGCGGAGTAACAGAAAATATAGCTAGAAGGGCTATTTCAATAGCAGCATCAAAAATGCCTATACGAACTCAATTCATTATTTCGGGATAAAGGATAAAAAAGTAGAACTAACAGAAATGAGTCTTGGGTGTGAAAAAAATTGCTTATTTCTTTTTTTTTTTCTTTTTATTTTTAGACAAATAATATTTCTTTTTTTTCTTTGTCCTTTGTATAAAAAGAACAGATTACAAAATGATATGATTCAACCTCAGACCCATTTAAATGTAGCAGATAACAGCGGGGCTCGAGAATTGATGTGTATTCGAATCATAGGAGCTAGCAATCGTCGATATGCTCATATTGGTGACGTTATTGTTGCTGTGATCAAAGAAGCAGTACCAAATATGCCCCTAGAAAAATCAGAAGTGGTCAGAGCTGTAATTGTGCGTACCTGTAAAGAACTCAAACGTGACAACGGTATGATAATCCGATATGATGACAATGCTGCAGTTGTTATTGATCAAGAAGGAAATCCAAAAGGAACTCGAATTTTTGGTGCGATCGCCCGGGAATTAAGACAATTAAATTTTACTAAAATAGTTTCATTAGCTCCCGAGGTATTATAAAACGGGATCGTGATATGTTTATAGTGGGATATTTGAAAGAAATAGATTAAGAAATAGATTGTATCTCACGGATATACCTTTAATTATTCAAATTCATAACCAAATACAAATAAAAAAAAATAAGTAAAAAAAAAAAAAGAAAAAAACATGTTGATTATATCCAATTTTGAGTCACCAACAATTTTAGTTCATCATGGGTAGGGACACTATTGCTGAGGTAATAACCTCTATACGAAATGCTGATATGGATAAAAAAAGAGTGGTTCGAATAACAGCTACTAATATTACCGAAAATATTGTTAAAATACTTTTAAGAGAAGGTTTTATCGAAAACGTGAGAAAACATCGAGAAAACAACAAAGATTTTTTGGTTTTAACGCTGCGACATAGAAGAAATAGGAAAAGTCCCTATAGAAATCTTTTAAATTTAAAACGTATCAGTCGACCTGGTTTACGAATCTATTCTAATTATCAACGAATTCCTCGAATTTTAGGCGGGATGGGGATTGTAATTATTTCTACTTCTCGAGGTATAATGACGGACCGAGAGGCTCGGCTAGAAGGAATCGGCGGAGAAATTTTGTGTTATATATGGTAATCTTTTTAATATACAAATTGGATCCGAAACTTACTATTTGTAATTATAAAAAAAAAAGAAAAGGGACGAGTTGTCTAATATTGTTCCTCCTTCATTAGTTGATACTTCAAGGGGGCTTTACCTGGAATGAAAGAACAAAAATGGATTCATGAGGGTTTAATTACCGAATCGCTTCCCAATGGCATGTTCCGGGTTCGTTTAGATAATGAAGATCTGATTCTAGGTTATGTTTCAGGAAAGATCCGACGTAGTTTTATACGGATACTACCAGGAGATAGAGTCAAAGTTGAGGTAAGTCGTTATGATTCAACTAGAGGACGTATAATTTATCGACTCCGCAACAAGGATTCGAAGGATTAAATGGTTTGAACACCCCTTTCGTGAGAATACGATTCGAGATGCAAAATCTCAAGAAACTTATTTTCTTCCAAGAAGTAGATTACAATTTAAGATAAGGAATGACAAATATGAAAATAAGAGCTTCTGTTCGTAAAATTTGTGACAAATGTCGACTAATCCGCAGGCGGGGGCGAATTATAGTAATTTGTTCCAATCCGAGACATAAACAAAGGCAGGGCTAATCACACTCGCTAAAGGAAACGATACATAAATAAGGAATCTGTTTTAACATGAAATGGATATATCCATATATCTCTGACTCATATTTACGAGATGATAAAATATGGCAAAAGCTATACCGAGAATTGGTTCACGTAGGAATGGACGTATTGGGTCACGTAAGAGTGCACGTAGAATACCAAAGGGAGTTATTCATGTTCAAGCAAGTTTCAATAATACCATTGTCACCGTTACAGATGTACGGGGTAGAGTGGTTTCTTGGTCCTCTGCCGGTACTTGTGGATTCAAGGGTACGAGAAGAGGGACACCATTTGCTGCTCAAACCGCAGCAGGAAATGCTATTCGTACAGTAGTGGATCAAGGTATGCAACGAGCAGAGGTCATGATAAAAGGGCCCGGTCTCGGAAGAGACGCAGCTCTCCGAGCTATTCGTAGAAGTGGTATATTATTAACTTTTGTACGGGATGTAACCCCTATGCCACATAATGGCTGTAGACCTCCGAAAAAAAGACGTGTGTAGAAATGCACATTGAAGAACTTTCAAGAGAAACAAGAGAAATAAATGATTCAATGATCTAATGAAATAATATTACTATGGTTCGAGAGAAAATAACAGTATCTACTC